GATTCTTCCCAAGTGAAACCACACATAAAAATGACATTCCCATAAATTGACAAGGTAATATTTCCATTTATTCATCAGAAGAGGCGTATCTTTTGAAGCCAGAATTGATTTTCCTTGATATCTAACATAATGAATGAAAGGATCCTTCAGGAAACATAGGATGCCCGGAAAATCATTAGCAAAGACTTCGACAAGATGTTTTATTATTTTTCTATGTAAATAAATTCGCTCAAAAAGGACTCCAGAAGATGTTAATCGTAAATGAGAAGATTGTTTACGGAGAAAAAGGAAGACAGATTCGTATTCACATATATGAGAATTATATAAGAATAACAATAATCTTGAATTACTTTTTGAAAAAAAAGAAATAGCTTTATTTGGAATAATAACAATATTCCAATTCGAATACTCATGAAGAAAGAACCGCAATAAATGCAAAGAGGAGGCATCTTTCACCCGGTAGCGAAGGGTTTGAATCAAGATTTCCAGATGGATGGGGTAGGGTATTAGTACATCTGCCACATAATTTAAATGTGGGAATTTGTCCTCTAAAAAAGGAAATATTGAATGAATGGATCGAAAATTGTAAGATCTTACGATTTGTGCCCCTTCTAAGGAAGATATTAATCGTAAAGAAAATGGAATTTCCGCAATGACTGCAAATCCTTCTGATATAATTTGAGAATACAAATTCTTGTTGTATCCTAAAAATGGATTTTGGTTAGAATCATTAGTGGAAATCAGCAAATGATTCTGTTGATACATTCGCGTAATTAAACGTTTTACAATCAGTAAACTAGATTTATTATCATAAGCTACATTTTCCAACAAAATAGACCTATTTAAACCATGATCATGAACAAGTGCATAAATATACTCCCGAAAGATAAGTGGGTATAGGAAGTCATGTTGCCTAAATCTATCTAGTTCTAAATATCCTTTTAATTCCTCCATTTATTTTAAATTAGATTGAAACCAGGGATAGGAGATTTGATTTCTTGGGTTATTAAATGACACATAGTACGATACAGTCAAAACAGGATATTTAAGAAAAGACTAGATAGATACCCCGGAAACAGATAAGACTTATCAACGGACTCTTTATCCTTTCTTTTTCCATCTAATGAAAATCTAATTAAATCGGTTTATGTTCATTATAGGATAACAAGATGGTTAGAAATCCTTTATTTTTTCAACCCAATCGCTCTTTTGATTTTGGAAAAAAAAAAGATTTTTATCAATATACTGCTTTTCTACACATTCATCCCCACACTCTAATGGAGAATATCTACTAATAATTAGGATTAAAAAAAATCGATAATCTACTTATGGTAAAAACATTTACCGTATCAAGCACTAATATATTTTTAACGTTTAATTAGATCGGGTAATTATTCAAATTAAGAACATAAACTCGTTGCTTTTTTTTGTTTCCCTAGAATTGGAGCCAAGGGGCTCTATCCATTTATTCACTTAATCCAACTTTAATCTTTTTTTATTTTTTTTTTTTCGCGTCAAGAATTCAAACAAGATTTTGTATCGATCCGATAAGATACGAATAAAATATTCTCAAAATTCTCCATTAATACGACATGCTGCTTTTTCCATTCCTTCCTTTCAGGATCAGTCGCGGTCTTACAAAGCTCTACCGATGGTATCGACGAATCCGTTACTTCATACAAATGTGTAAAAAATGCTAGTCGCACTTAAAAGCCGAGTACTCTACCGTTGAGTTAGCAACCCGAATCAAAATGTATAGATCCAATCGGAATCAAAAAAGAGATTGAATTACACAACGCAATCAAAATATTAAAATAGAAAAAATATTTCTAAGCGATTCTGAACATAAAAATGAACATATCAGATGCAAATACAATGACGTCTAAAATAAGAAGATAGATTAAGATAAAAATATAAATCAAATGTAAATTGATCGACTACCACAGATTTTGTTCGTATGTTATACATTATTATCTTATCCATTTTTTTTATAAAAAAAAAAAGAAAGACTTCTTGTATCCCAGCAAATCCAATGAACCCATCGTTTGAATAAAGTAAAAAAAAAACCAAGTCTATAGAACAGAGAAATAGATACATTTATTCACGATCGGATTATATTTGTTTGATATACTGTTGTCAATATGAATGTTGAGAAAAGAACATAATGTAGAAAACCATAAATTCAAATACAAAATGATTCAATATTTTCTATTTAATTCAACAATATTTTATTATTAAATTCAACAAAATATTGAATTACTATAACTATAATCCAAATCAAATAAAAAAAAAACGAATGACTTGTATTGAATTGACACTGCATAGATAATAAAGATAGATACAAAAAGGTATAGGTGTAAAAAAAATTCGGAGAGAAGTATAAAAAAATATTGCTTGGGTTTACTCAATCAATATAAGTAAAAAAAGCAAGCTTAAATACCATGTTTTTTTTATTTGATTTGTTCAGTTCATAAAAAAAAAAAGAAAGTTAAAGTTTCAACGAAAACCAACCATTATTGATTGAATTAGCAATAATATAAAATTTTCTATTTATAGATCCAACTACTTCATTTATTCACTTTCTTTTTTTTTTCTATTTATCTGTCTTATTTTTTCTATTTATCTGTCTTATATGAATTTATCTTACTAAAATAAAAAAAAAGAAAATGTTGTCGTTATAGACGACAACATTTTGTGGTAGTAATAATAAATGGGTAGGAATAGAACAAAAGAGGGGGAGTAATATAGAAAAGTTTATACAAAGTTATATACAAGTCATCCCCCCCCCCCTTTTTTTTTTTCATTAATTTAATTTCATCTGTTGATTAAAGGAAAGTTCCATAAAAACTCCCGCCTTCTTTGAAATATCATGAACAGTTCCCGTAGGTTGAGCGCCCTTTTCAAGGAAATATAGAATAGCGGGAACATTTAAATAAGTTTGATTCTTTATCGGATCATAAAAACCCACTTTCCGAAGATCTCTTCCTTCTCTTCGGGATCGAACATCAATTGCAACGATTCGATAAACCACCCATTGGGATAGATGTAGATGAATAATACTCCCCCCCTAGAAACGTATAAGAAGTTTTCGCCTCGTACGGCTCAAGCAAATTCGAAATTATGTCTATGTATAGAATTTTTAATTCATATTAAATAGATCCATAAAATCATCAAATCAATTAAACTATGATTTAAGTGCTTTTCCTTATTCTTATTATTGTCCGAAAAAAGAAAAAAAATCATTCGTATTCACATCCTCATAACTCAAGTTGGATAATTTTCAAATAACCCAAAAGAAAACCTTTAGGCATTTCGTTTATTGAGCGGTCTCTAACCACGCATTTTTTGTCTGTCTCCTTTAGAATTTTTTTGATTCTTCATTATGATCTATTTATTGAGACAACTGAAAACGGTATTTACTTGTTCCAGAATTCTTTATCGTTCCCTTGAATCGTTGGGTTTAGACATGACTTCGGTGATCTTTAATCATTTCAAAAAATGGCAGCAACATACCATTTTTGTAATTTCTTTCTATCAAAGAATCATACAAATGGTTGATTCCCGCGTGATACACTTTTGATCGAAACAGTTTTACCAATTCCAAGCAATTTTCCTTATGAATTTTAAACTTGCTAGAATTGGATCCTTTCGATTTCTATATCGAAAATATACTTACGAAGTTGTTTCAACTTATTAATTAACACTAACCCTAGATCCGTGCCCCTAAAAAATGAATCAATACTTTTTACTCGAGCTCCATCATGATCATGTACTATTTACACCACAACCCCCCAAAAATGAGGTTTTTCTAGTGGAACAGAACAAACGATGTCGAGCCAGAAGCACCCTCATTCCTATATAATGAATATAAAAAAAAATGGCGGATGTCAGAATCCACAACCGACCATATCCTTCAAGTCGCACGTTGCTTTCTACCACATCGTTTTAAACGAAGTTTTACCATAACATTTTTCTAGTAGGTTGCTGTAACCAGTATGTAATTGATTCAATTATGGAATCATGAATAATCATTGGTTCTATCGGTATATAGTAATCTATACTTTTATGAATAGGTAATTTATGAAGAAGTATCAGCAAGAATTCAATTTAACTCCATAGATTTTTATATTAGAATTTCAAATTCTAATATAAAAATTCGAAATAATAACTAACACAAATAAGTTCTTTTTTTTTTAATCTGCATCTTCAAGTGACTTGAAAAAATAGATTCATCAATTTAACACTTCTTCAAGTACCAAGGACTCGTAAGACATTATTCAAAAGATTAAATTGATTGAAAGATTTCCTAACATTATTTGAATAAAGTTTTACAGTAAAAGTAAAAACCGTATTCTCATAATAAGAGAGAGAAATTCATATTCTGATTAAAACATCAATCATTTCAAACAAATAGATAGAGATAGATCAAAAAAAAAATTAAATTTGTTTTTTTTCATTAGTTTAATTAATTTAATGGGGTGGAGAATAAAGACTGATTTAAGGGAGTATTGGGGTTGTTATTATTTTTGATAAATCATAATCGAAAGAAAAGAATAGGAGATTCCCATATCTATCAGATCTAAACAAATGTTTTTGAAAGTGATTATATATATATTCTATATATTCTATGTTAAATATTTTTCATTTAGGGATCACAAATCTATTTTCGCAAAAATGAATTGAAATAAATAAAGTTTTCAATGAAATAGAACGATAACAAGACATACATATAAGCATTTCCTCATTTTCTGCGTAGTTTATTTGACTTGAAAAAATTCAATAATCTTTTTGCAACCTTTACCTAAGGTAAAGTGAATAAGATATTAAACTTTGTCTCAATTGTTACATAGATTTACAATTATTCATTAGAGAAAACACAAAAAAGAATCCTAATCCTATAGATTATTGATTGAAGTTAATTAGTACCCCAATATCAAAAACACACCCGTGTTTCTAATTTTTAAAATTTAAAATCAGGCTGCACCACTTAGAATGCAGCATTTAAAATTCCAATGGATATCGTAAGTAAGGCTTTTTTTTTTCTTTTTTATGACTAACGAACTTCAATATGAGAGGGATAGGCATACAATGAAAAGCCCGTCCCCGGATTTTGCTTTTTTAATTAAAACTCTTTTCTCTTCTTTTGATCTATGCTCCCATCTTACCTGGATACAAATCGATTCAATTATATTTGTGTGTTATTTGGTGTTATTTGAATACGATTCCATTTTTTAAAAAGATATAATTCAGATAAGAAGATAAGAATCAATCATTATAAGAATAATAAGAAAAAATAAATCATATTCTATATAATATTATTTATTATTTGATTATAGTCTTAATAAAAAAACAGAAAGTTGTTTTAAAAAAAAAAAAAGACAATCTTTTCTTATGATAGAAAATATGTATTCTAATACAATATTACAATATATATAATCTGATATGATATATATAATAGGTATGTTCTGGGACGGAAGGATTCGAACCTCCGAATACCGGGACCAAAACCCGTTGCCTTACCACTTAGCCACGCCCCATTTTATATTTATATTCGACATTAATAAACACTAATATTGTTATTAGTTGTTCGTCAATTATAGTCCAAATATCTATAGAATAGATTGGCACTAGGATTTTGATACATTTAGATATCAAATTAAACGAAATTTATTGATCATTACATATAATTCAATTAAGATATTGTATGAAAGTATGATTTCTTCTATTCTCTTTTCATTTTAGAATTGAAGTATTTTTGATTGAGTTAGTTCAAATCAAAGAAAAGTTTTTTGGTCTACCTTCTTTTTATTTTTAAATTTTGAGTTTTTACTCATTTTTTTCTATAACTTAAACTAAAAAAAAAAAATAACATTATATTATCAATTATTAATAACTCATATTAAGAACTCAATCAAAATCAAAATAAATACAATTATCTTCAAGAACAAAACAAAGAACAAAATGTTTGTTATGCTTAATATCTTTAGTTTGATCTGTATCTGGCTTAATTCTGCTCTTTCTTCAAATAGTTTTTTCTTCGCCAAATTGCCCGAGGCCTACGCTTTTTTGAATCCAATCGTAGATATTATGCCAGTAATACCTCTGCTATTTTTTCTCTTAGCTTTTGTTTGGCAAGCTGCTGTAAGTTTTCGATGAGATCTTGAAAACTGTCCTAGAAAAATTCATGATTTGTTCTAAAAAAAATTCTAACAATTGATATGATAAGATAAGATAAGTTTTATACTATAAAACTTCGATTCAAATATTGAAATTCTTGTATCGCCACAAAAAGTCTGGGGATCACCTCATTTCCGCATTCGGACCTTTTTTACATTGAAAGAACTTATTAGAGTCCCCCACAATATCTAATTGTGGGTATGAAAAAATGGGTAATGAAAGACTTGACTCATATTCCATTATAAATTAATTTCTGAAAATTATTTTCTATTTCTAGATTTATAAAAACCATTTCTTGGTGTCAAAATAAGATATATGTGGTATAAAAATGGAGAATCTATTCTCTTTTTTTTCCCCCCAAAAAAAATGATCTTGGAGATTGTGTCATGCTTACTCTCAAACTATTTGTTTACACAGTAGTGATATTCTTTGTTTCTCTCTTTATCTTCGGATTCCTATCTAATGATCCAGGACGTAATCCTGGACGTGACGAATAAAAAAGAAAGTTTTTATTTTCCTTGATCGATTTTTAAATGTTCTTAGGATTTTATCTATTCCACATCTTTAACTATTAAATAAAAAAAAAGACTCGTCTAAATTGAAAGATAAATAAAAAAAAATACCAAGTCATTGACAAAAGCGGAAAGAGAGGGATTCGAACCCTCGGTACGAAAAACCCGTACAACGGATTAGCAATCCGACGCTTTAGTCCACTCAGCCATCTCCCCCATCTGAAAAGGATAATTACTATGTTACATTACACAAAAAGTAAGATTTGAAAAAAGGGTCTTTCTTTTATACCTCTTCTTTTATTATATTATTTTTATTCTATTATTAATTTATTTAGTTTATTATATAGATATATAATTAGATATATAATTATCTAGACATATAAAAATATACAAAATATAGAAAAAAAGTAATTCCATTGATATAAAATAAAGTAAGAAGGGCTCGAAAGAAATATCTCCAATCCACTATTCCAATGAATATAAAATGAATATAAATTCATATTAATATATATATAATTACCTATATAATTATAAATACCTAAATAAAATAATAAAATAATATATATTTTATAAGTAAAAAATCAAATATATAGTAGTAATTTATATAAGTAAGAAATATATAAATAATATAAAAAGTACCTCTTTGATTTCGTCTGAAAGAGCTTTTTAAAATTCCACGGCCTGGCCAGGTCAGTACCTCGCCGGGCCTTTTTTTTGTTCCAATGACTATTATTTGAAACAAAAAGGCTTGTTATGGAATAAAAAAAAAAAGAAACAATGGAACTATATATTCTTGCACAATTTTATGTTT